GCTTTTTACTTTACTAATTCAATGTTAAGGGATCTCTGGACCTAGAAATTCATTTCGTACAATTGAACCTTTTCAAACTGTTTCTTTTTAAGAACCAAAAAAATTTGTGCCAAAATAACGGATGCCAAGAAGAACAAAAGGCCTTGGGCGCGTAATGGATCTTGAAGCACTATTTCTGCATCTCCCTGACCAAACCCTCCCACATTAGGATTGCTTGTTAATGGTTGATCAAGCTTGATGGATTCGCCCTCTGATACAAGAAGTTCTGGTCCTGGAGGTATAATATCAACCACTTGATGTCCATCCGATACATCAACTATGGTTATTTCATATCCCCCTTTTTCTCTACGTACTATTCTGTTTACTATTCCTGCCGATGTAGCATTATAGACTGTATTGTTACTCTTGCTCCCATCAGGATAAATCTGACCCCTTCCTCTATTCCCACCTACATATATGGGATATTTTAAGAAGTGAACGTCTTTCTTCGTAGCAGGGTCGGGGGAAAGAATGGGAAAGACAATTTCACTATATTTCTGACCGGGAACAGGACCTATCACAAGAATATTTCTTTTGTTGGGACGATAACTCTGAAAGGATAGATTTCCCGTCTTTTCTTTCACCTCGGGAGAAATACGATCGGGGGGGGCCAATTCGAATCCCTCGGGTAAAATAAGAACAACCCCCACATTCAAAGCCCCCTTTTTCCCGTTAGCAAGAACTTGTTTCAGTTGCATATCATAAGGGATTCGAACAACTGCTTCAAATACAGTATCAGGAAGCACAGCTTGCGGAACTTCAATATCCACGGGCTTATTAGCCAAATGGCAATTGGCACATACAATTCGTCCAGTTGCTTCCCGCGGATTTTCATAACCCTGCTGCGCAAAAATGGGATATGCATTTGAAATGGATGCCCGAGTTATTACATATATCATGATCGATACAGAAATGGATCGAGTCATCTGTTTCTTTACCCAAGAAAAAATATTTCTATTTTGCATGGTCCAATCATTGATCCCGGAATTTCTACAATAAATTAGAAAGGTAGCTAGCTAGTATAGTTCCCTATCCACGAGTCTGCCATTGTACTGGAATAATTGTACTGGAATATAGGACGAATACCCTGAACGGGTAGAAGTATAAAGAATAAGTAAGATTGAAAATACTTTCTTTATTCTTTATACACGAAGAAACATTCTGATTTGATTGATATCAGGAGATCAAATGAGTTCTTCATTCGTTCATTGAATGATAAATGACTACAAGTGAAGGAGATACGCGATTTAAATAATGGAAGATCCAATATTTCACAATTGTATCTAGAATAACTGGAAAAGTGGAAACAAGACCGGATATAATTTGATCGTTATGAGCCAATCCAAAATCGTTGTAGACCGAACCAATCATAAGTTCCCAACCATGGGTCGAATGAAATCCGATCCATAAATCAGTAACTAAAAGAATCGAAAAAGCTTTTATTGTGTCACTCAAGTTATAGAGGAATTCCTGAACCCAAGAATTAAGAATGACAAGTTCTTCATTACCCAGAATAAAATAACCGCTTAGAATAGCGAAACAGATTATATTTGTCGAGAAATTAAAAATGATATGGAGATGATACTCATTGTGTGTTTTGACTAATTGTATCGTTTCCTTGTGTATTCCTATACGAAGCTTTTGTATATGTGTTTCCGGGTATTCCTTTATAATTTCGTCCAACAGGAATAGTTCTTCTAATTCTATGAATCTTTCTAGAACATTTTTCTCTTGAATATCATTTAAGAAAGTTTCGGATTGCCGGGTATTCCACCAATTAATAACCCAAGGTTCCAGACTTTTATTAAATGAGAGAGAGACCCACCAGGGCAAAAATACTATGGATACAATATATGGGAGGGAAGTCAATGCTTTCTTTTTTTTTTCATTTTTTTTTATTTTATCTGTGAATTGTTAATGAATCTGCTTCATTCGTCGATTCTATCTGATACTGATATTTCTCTGAACACGAATTCTATAACAAGAACAAGGTATCGAACCTATGAATCTATTCCCATTTTTGTGTAAAAATGGAGTCCTTAGATCTAGAAAAAATATAGAAATGGAATAAGGGTCCTTTTCAGATGAAAAAAAAAATGAGCAAATATGATTCCCAGAGATATCTCAATTAATTATTTCGAAATGTTTCACCGCCTAACCAGAGCCCAGGAATAACGTAACGTATCAATTCAAGATCTTGAGTCTAAAAAGATGAATTCTGTATTACGAAATAAATGTTCGGATATGTTTGATGAATGCATACTTATTAGACTTTTTACTAGTATAAATTGGGCTCCATACGCATACAAAAAATGGTTTTTGGTATACAAAAAATTGCTTTTTATTATAGTTTAGTTGTTACATATGAGCTCTCCTGCTTTTTTTTATTCTATGTGGGTTGCCCCGCCAACGGAAGGGGGAAATAAAATCTAATATGTTTTGCTCGAATGAGCCTTATCTTATGAAGAAACTTCAATTGTATTAAAAAGGGAATTAACAAGTTCCTTCCCTCATACTGAGAAAACATTAATGCTTCAGTTCATTTCAAAATACTTCAATTGGTACGCGCAAGAAATAGGCTAATTCGGCAGCCTTTTGTTCAATTTCTCGCGGAGTAAGATTCTCATCAGTGCCAGTCAAGGGAATGGCTCCTTGGCCTCTGATTTCCATATAAAGGACACGACGAGGATAAAGACCCTCTTTAACCTCCATTCTGATGGATTGGATATCTCTCATAAGGAAACGAAGGAAAATGCGACGATTTATTCCGGGAAATCCCCAACGAAAAATACAAACTATTTCTTCTTTTCTATCAAATCGGTCATAACCACTACCTACATTCCACGCAATTGTACACCACAAATAGGAGCTAATGAATAGACCCGCGATCCCATAGAAAGACATCACGATCCCTTGTGGAAAAAAAATGATTTGCTGAGATGGAAATACGGATATCAGATTCCTACCAAGATAACTGGAAGTTCCAACCACTAAGAATCCTAATGAACCTAAAAAAAGGATACAGGCCCAACAAAAATTACTTGTTTTTCGAGACCCCGTTATAAGTTCTATCCAGATATGTTCTGATCGCCAATTCATACTATACTTATACTATACTATACTAGATCTAGTTGTATTCGATTGGAATTGAGAGAATAACCCAAATGAATTTTACTTTACTTTTCTTGACCCCGAAGTAACTCTCATCAACTAGCACTATTTTGACGGGAACTATTAGGAGATATTGGTTAGATACATTTACTTTCCATTTAAAATATTCGCCGATCCATTTTTAACCAGCTATACCCGCATATAATATGCATGCATTTATGCAGATATCATGTATCCGTATGCATATCAGTCTTTCATTTGTGTTCGGAAAGAGCCACATATCGTACCATATTACACTAAATAAATATCTGTATTATGATCCAGTGTTGAAATAAATTGATGAGATTTGGTCCCATCGAATCTAGACAATCCTATTTTTTTGGACATGAAGAGATAAAGAAGCCATTGCAATTGCCGGAAATACTAGGCCCACTAAAGGCACAAAAATAGAGGGTAAGTTGAGATCTGTCATAGAATGGGTGCCCCAATTTAATATTTGTACCTATTATAAAGATATCTTATGATAAGTATATCTATTATAAATAATATTAAGTAGTTAATAAGTGCAAGGAATGTAGAACTGAATTAAGTGTACCTATTCATCTTTCTACATAAATATGTATGATAATTCACTTTAATTTAATATAATATAAGAAATTTTTTATTCTTCTTCTCCTATCCTTTTTTTCTTCTTTATATTTTTCTAATAAGGGGTTTTTATTAAAGAGTTTATTATGAGTTCGCGACTTTCACTAATCCGATCCAACAAAACAAACGGTGACTCGATTCTATAATAAAAGGGGGGGGTTCTCGGTAGATATAGAAATCATTTCTTTTCTTTCTATTCTATTCTATATGTCCTCTATATTTCTTATATAATCTTATATAATCTTATATGAGATTATATAAGAAATTATAAATAAGATATATTATTGTCTATATTAATATTGTCTGTCTATATTAAAATTAAATTAATACGTAAGAAAGCCGGATAAAATTCTTTTTATTTTCTTTCTGTCTTTTCTTTCCCCAATTCCTCGGAAGGAGAAACTCACTCTTTTATCTTTTTTTTGATCCTATTCTATTGATTGATAAAGGGTTCCCGATTACTAATCATGAATAGGCGTAAGATAAAAAATAGATCTGGAGGAAAAGATCAAAAAAAAAAATTATCCAAAACTTCTGACTCTTACTACAAAAAGAAAACACCATTCTTCTTAAGTTTTTTTTTTTTTATTACGATGAACTAAATAGAAATACTCGTTCGCTACAAATAATTGAATCGAGTGCTATACTTTAATTTTTTTAATTTTGATTCAGAGGAAAGAAACCGTGGAGCTGAAATAACTCACTCAGAACACCCTTTAAAGGATTACGTGGTACGATTGGGTCGAATAAGCCCTTATGGAATAAATACTCAGCCGCTTGTGAACCGTCGGGTACTGTTTTATTCAATGTTTGTTCAATTACTCTTTTACCCGCAAATGCAATGTAGGCATTTGGTTCAGCAATAATGACATCTCCCAACATACCAAAACTGGCTGTTACTCCACCGGTTGTAGGAGATGTAAGGATTGATACATAGAATAACTTTTTATTTGATTGATAATCATATAAAGCAGAAGATATTTTAGCCATTTGCATCAAGCTCAAACTTCCTTCTTGCATGCGTGCTCCCCCAGAAGCACACACAATAATGACAGGTAAAGATCGATTAGTAGCATACTCGATCAAACGGGTGATTTTCTCGCCGACTACGGATCCCATACTACCTCCCATGAACTGAAAATCCATAACCCCAATTGCTATCGGAATACCATTTAGTTGACCTATGCCTGTTTGAACAGCTT